TGATTGGATTTGATTCTTAATTTTCATTTTAATCAACAGAAGCAAAATAGGTATATAAACATAACTTCTGTTTATACACTTATTTTGCTTATTCGGACACACCAATCATTTACGACATCATATTGATATAGCCTCTACTCGTGTCCTAGCTCGTCTGAGAGCTAGATTTGCCTCAATTGTTTGTCTTTTGGCTGCAGCTTTACTCAAGTTAGCTTCCGCTGTTTCAAGAGTTTGCTGAGCTTCTTGTGGATCAATGTCACTATCCTTCTCCGCATCATTTACTAAAACAATGATCTCATTATTCCCTATTCTCGCAAACCCCCCCATCAGAGCCATCGTTAACCATTGGTCGTTAAGTCGTATTCTTAAAATACCTATGTCGACAGCTGTGGCAATAGGCGCGTGATTTGGTAATATACCAATTTGTCCACTATTAGTAGATAAAATTATTTCTTTCACTTCCGAATCCCAAACAATTCGATTCGGGGTCAGTACACAAAGATTTAAGGTCATTTCTTTAATTTGCTCTCCATTTATAAGTTCGCAGCCTTTCCAGTAGCTTCATCAATGTTACCTACCAAATAAAAAGCCTGCTCAGGAAGACCATCTAATTCTCCAGAAAGAATCAATTTAAACCCTCTAATTGTTTCTGCTAGCCCAACATATTTCCCCGGGGAACCAGTAAATACTTCTGCTACGAAAAAAGGTTGTGACAGGAAACGCTCAATTTTTCGTGCTCTTGCTACGGTTAAGCGATCTTCTTCGGATAATTCGTCCAACCCAAGGATAGCTATAATGTCCTGAAGTTCTTTGTAACGTTGTAAAGTTTGTTTAACTCTTTGTGCAGTTTCATAATGTTCCTCGCCAACAATCCGAGGTTGGAGCATAGTTGACGTTGAATCTAAAGGATCTACTGCGGGATAGATGCCTTTGGCAGCCAATCCTCTTGATAGTACGGTAGTAGCATCTAAATGTGCAAATGTTGTGGCTGGAGCTGGATCGGTCAAATCGTCCGCAGGTACATAAACTGCTTGAATAGAAGTTATGGACCCCTCTTTGGTAGAAGTAATTCTTTCTTGTAAAGAACCCATTTCGGTACTAAGAGTGGGTTGATAACCCACAGCCGACGGCATTCTACCCAACAAAGCAGATACTTCGGATCCCGCTTGGACAAAACGAAAGATATTGTCAATAAATAGAAGTACATCTTGTTCATTAACATCGCGGAAATACTCCGCCATAGTTAGGGCAGTTAAACCAACTCTCATACGAGCCCCTGGTGGTTCATTCATCTGACCATAGACTAAAGCTACTTTCGATTTCGCAAAATTTTGTTCATTAATTACGCCCGATTCTTTCATTTCCATGTAAAGATCATTTCCTTCACGAGTACGTTCACCTACTCCGCCAAATACGGATACGCCTCCATGAGCTTTGGCAATGTTGTTGATTAATTCCATAATAAGTACTGTTTTACCTACCCCAGCCCCCCCAAAAAGTCCTATTTTTCCTCCACGGCGGTAAGGGGCTAAAAGGTCTACGACTTTAATTCCTGTTTCAAAAATTGCTAATTTTGTATCTAATTGTATAAAGGCAGGCGCAGATCTATGAATAGGAGATGTTGTGCGAGTATCTACAGGACCTAAATTATCGACGGGCTCTCCAAGCACGTTGAAAATTCGTCCGAGCGTCGCTCCGCCGACTGGAACACGTAAAGGAGTTCCTGTGTCAATCACTTCCATTCCTCGAGTTAGACCATCTGTAGCACTCATAGCTACAGCTCTAACTCGATTATTTCCTAATAATTGCTGTACTTCACAAGTTACATTAATTTGTTGACCAACAGTATCTCGCCCCTTAACTACCAAAGCGTTGTAAATATTAGGCATCTTGCCCGGTGGAAAAGCTACATCCAGGACCGGACCAATTATTTGAGCAATACGCCCCAAGGTTTTTTTTTCAAACGCGGGAACCTCAGGACTAGAACTAGTAGGATTTATTCTCATAAAAAAAGAAAAATATGTCGAAATTTTTTTTTAATTTTAATTATTGAAATCAATAATAAATGTTCGATAGCAAAACAAGTTACGTTGATCGGTTAATTCAATTACAAAATGTGTGTTAACGCTCGATTTCGTTGGTAACAAACATCCAACCGAATCCAATTAAATTGTTTACTTATTCAATTTCATTGAGTGAATTTTCACGTTCAATCAAAACCCATTAAACCCCATTTTTAAAAATAAAATATCAAGTTGATGAATAAAAAGATTGAGAAAGACTTTCATTTGCCTATCGTTCTAGACAATACCATGCATATTATCTATGGAATTCAAATCCGAACTCTATTTTCGCTTCATTTTTATATCTTATTGTCTCTTATTTCCTATTTAAACATATCGATTTAGGCCTGGGCTATTATTTTTATTTTCTTTTTTATCTCTATACCCCTTACTTTCTTTTCATGGACGAATGCCACATATTTTTACATCTAGGATTT